TGGGTGGAAATTTCTTTTACCTATTTCTCTAGGTAATCTATTATTAACGACTTCGTCCCAACTTTTTTCACTGTAAAGAACTCGAATTTGTCGATCTTCCAAACTTGTCTCAAACAAGAGAAAGAAACAAGTATCAAATTATTTATAGATATTCCGATATGTTCCCTATGCTAACCGAGTTCTTGAATTCTGGTCAACAAACAATACGAGCTGCCAGGTACATTGGTCAAGGTTTCGTGATTACCTTGTCCCATGCAAATCGTTTACCTGTAACTATTCAATACCCCTACGAAAAATGCATTGCATCGGAGCGTTTCCGGGGCCGAATACACTTTGAATTTGATAAATGCATTGCTTGTGAAGTATGTGTTCGTGTGTGTCCTATAGATCTACCCGTAGTTGATTGGAAATTGGAAACTGATATTCGAAAGAAACGATTACTTAATTACAGTATTGATTTTGGAATTTGTATATTTTGTGGTAATTGCGTTGAGTATTGTCCAACAAATTGTTTATCAATGACTGAAGAATATGAACTTTCTACTTATGATCGTCACGAATTGAATTATAATCAAATTTCTTTAGGTCGATTACCGGTGTCCATAACGGGCGATTACACAATTCGAACAATTTCGTCGAATTCACCTCAAATAAAAAATGTATAAAACCCTTGCATTTCCAAATTCCCAATCCCTTTGGAATCTAAGGGAATCGGGTTTTTGCTTGTTCAAGATAAATGAGCGATTGGTTGTCGAGAATCGTGGTTCATTTGGATTGCAAATTTTTTTCTATTCGAATAATGATTGAAAAATATAGAATTTCAAACTCTGTTTTCGAGAATAAGAGTAGACCAATAACTGTATCTACCTCAATCCACACCAACCACCCCTATTCACATTTTCTTCAATTAATTATTAAGAAGTACCCTAATAAAATAAAGAAAAATAGGATAACTTCAGAACTGAAGTCTTATTTCGTAGATGAAGTGCCACTCGTGGTAGACCTCTATGCTTCTTTTATACCAACAAAAAAAGAAAAAAGAAGAAGGAAACCCAAGAGAAATAGAAAAAAATATAAAAACGAATGTTTCCGTGCCCTACCAATTTGAAGGGCATAGCTATCAAGAAACTTACAAGACCAACCCCATTGATCAATCCATCAACGATTCGGGTATCCAAAAACTGAGTGAATTGAGAAAATCCTCTTATCGTAGCGCCGAAAAGCTTCTGATAAAAAACATCTAAAAAAGCACGATTATATGACCAATTATAGAAAAAATGCAAAGTTTTGTCCGAATGGCTGCCAAAAAAAGTAGTTCGGACAAAGAAATTAATTAAATCAAAATTCTTGAAAGGGGAAAAAATGGGTTTATATAAAAAAGATGCTATAAGTATTCCAAAAAAAGCTATACTGACGGAAAAAACAGCATCTTTCAAAAATTCATACCAATCAGGAAAAGGATTTGCCTGTTGATGTAAAAGGTTGATAGACGGAGCTAACCATTTAGCTAATATATCAAGATCTCTTCCTTCTTGAGAAAAAGGAATTCCCAGAGATCCAACAAACAAAGTAAATAGAACTAATACAAATAAAGGAAATAACATAGTATTGTCCGATTCATACGGATATTGAGAAACTTTTTTATTTTCAAAACGCAAAATATTAATAAAAGATTGTTCCGCATTTCTTTTTTTTAGATTCTCATTTCTTCGATATGTTTTTTTTTGAAAAAAAGACAAACTTCCATTTTTCATTTTTAATAAACGAAAATTATTGTTAATTTTTTTTGAATATTCTTTACCCCATATAGATATTGAATATAGAGCTGCATTTTTTTTACCACTATAATTTTGCAAATAAACATTTAAATGCCCCTCAAAAGTAAGTAAATAGATCCGAAACATATAAAATGCCGTTAATCCTGCTGTGGACCAAGCTATTATTGCAAAAATAGGCGAATATAACCAACTATCATTAAGAATTTCATCTTTGGACCAAAAACAAGCAAGGGGTGGAATACCACAAAGTGAAAGTGTACCTAACAAAAAAGATGTTTTGGTAATCGGAGCATATTTTGTTAACCCACCCATAAGAACCATATTCTGACTTTTATCCGGCGAATATCCAACAACAGTTTCCATTGAATGAATAACAGATCCAGACCCTAAAAATAATAATGCTTTTGAATAAGCATGAGTAATCAAATGAAATAAAGCACTTCGGTAAGACCCCATTCCTAAAGCTAACATCATATAACCCAATTGAGACATTGTCGAATAGGCTAAACCCTTCTTAATGTCTTTTTGAGCAAGAGCTAAAGTAGCTCCTAATAATACTGTTATTATACCTACCAATGAGATAAAATTCATTATATAGGGTATAACTATAAAAAGAGGAAGAAGACGAGCTACAAGAAAAATACCCGCCGCCACCATAGTAGCAGCGTGTATAAGAGCTGAAATGGGAGTGGGTCCTTCCATAGCATCGGCTAACCATACATGAAGAGGAAATTGTGCAGATTTAGCAACTGCACCAGCAAATAATAGAACAGCACACAATGTAACAAAGGTAGAATTTACTTCATTCTTTAAAATCAAGTTTTTGAATATTTCGAATAAATCCCTAAATTCAAAACTACCCGTTATCCAATAAAAACCTAAAATTCCTAATAATAAACCAAAATCTCCTACACGATTTGTTACAAATGCCTTTTGACAAGCATTTGCGGCAAGAGGTCTTGTGAACCAAAAACCTATTAATAGATAGGAACACACCCCAACCAATTCCCAAAAAATATAAATTTGTATCAAATTTGAACTAGTAACTAATCCTAACATTGAAGTACTGAAAAAACTCATATAAGCAAAAAATCTCAAGTAGCCTTGATCGTGAACCATATAATTATCACTATAAATAAGAACCATAATTCCTACAGTAGTGATTAACATTGACATAATAGAAGTAAGTGGATCAATCAAGTAGCCTAATTCTAAAGAAAAATCATTATCGAGAGTCCAAGACCAGACATATTGATAGATAAAATTGCTATTTATTTGTTGAATAGACAAATAAATTGAAAAAAGCATGACTATACTTAACAAAAAAATACTCGGAAAAGCCCAGATACGACGAAGATTTTTCGTTGCTGTCGGAAAAAGAAGAAGTCCTACTCCTATTAACATGGGAACTGGAAGTGGAACAAAAGGTATGATCCACGCATATTGATATGTCTGTTCCATAAAAAACTTTTTTATAATTCTTAATAATTCCTTTTAATGGTTTCCGATTTGCCGGATTTTCTCTTTTTTTAAAAGAGTCAATAAAAAATCAAGATATGTATGAACATAAAGAGAATTTTTGAATTTGTATTTCTTTTTATGTATTCTTTCTGCTAAATACTTGCAATATTCAAATCAAGAAGTTCCAGTTGGTCAAATCATAGGAAAAAAAAACGTTAAAGTCTCCTTTGAATTTCAAAATTGCGAACAAAGGGTCAAATTAAGTCTTTTTCCGAGTTTGACAAACAATTTAATAAAATTTTTAGTATTTTACTAAAAATAAGGGGTTTTACCCTTCTCGAGGTCTCGAGGTATTGTATATTCCACCTAAATGCAATATGACAGTAAAGAGAAGGAAAAGCTAGTTCCTATTCATTGTTGTATATTTGTATATATTAAGTTCAACAAATTCCATTTCCCCTTTCATAAGGGATCTATAAATTCGAAAAATATCGATTTGAATGGGAAATAATTTGAAAGAAACCTATTAATCAAAACGGAATTTTTTTGACGGATACCTTAAGGGATGGAAAAAAACAAATAAAAAAAGATTCTTGATTTGGCCTACTTTTTTGTGTAATTTTCCCATACCTTTTACCTATCTTTTCTTTTTTATTTGAATTTGGAAATTTCTCTAAAAAATAGAATGAATTAGCAAAGAACCGCTTTTTTTGTAAACACTAAATGTCTTTCACATCCAGCTATACGATGAGTAATCTCTCAATTTAAAATTGAAATGGCAGTTCCAAAAAAACGTACTTCTGCATCAAAAAAGCGTATTCGTAAAAATTGTTGGAAAAGGAAGGGGTATTGGGCGGCGTTAAAAGCGTTTTCCTTGGGGAAATCTCTTTCTACTGGGAATTCCAAAAGTTTTTTTGTGCAACAAACAAATAAAAAATAAGTAATAAAGCCTAAAATAAAACGTTGGGATTAACCTGAGTCAGAAATAGACTCAGCTCATTTCCAAAATTCTCTATTTTCGTTCTTAGAATATCTAGAAGAAGCATTCTTCTCTTTCTCTTTCCCTTACCGAAACCGAATTTGAAAATTCAAAATAAAAAAAACTTTTTTTTGTTGACAAAAAACACAAGAGAATTTGACTTATTTTTTCATTTCCAAGGTGGGGAGTCTTTTTTTCCCCATCGACCTATTTTCCAATTTCGTTTTTTTTTAGTTTCTTTGAATTCGTATATAGATCCAGATAGATATCTTATTATCAACCCTCCCATAAAAAGACTTAGGGAAGATACTCTGGAGAAATACATATAAATTTGGAATGATTAAAAATCCATTTTTTCAATGAAAAAAAAAGAGTTCATTGATGCAAAAAAATTCTTGGGAGTTCTATCCCTTAATGCAGATATAGGGCTGTTTGGTTTTACAACAAGAATGAAAGCCCAGGGGAGGATCAAATTCACGACAAATGAAGGCCTTAAAATAAACTAATGAACCTTCAAATCCCTATGTGAACAAAATTTTATTCATCTATTTGAATCTTTCCTAAAAAACATTCCATCCGATGGAATTATTAAATCTAGACAATAGCTTATGAATAAGCTATTATCAGTTCAAGACAAGCCGCCATGGTGAAATTGGTAGACACGCTGCTCTTAGGAAGCAGTGCGAGAGCTTCTCGGTTCGAGTCCGAGTGGCGGCATGTCATCGACTACAAAAGTCATTAAATCATATATTGAATTCCATAAGCTATTATCAGTTCAAGACAAGCCGCCATGGTGAAATTGGTAGACACGCTGCTCTCAGAAAGCAGTGCGAGAGCATCTCGGTTCGAGTCCGAGTGGCGGCATGTCATCGACTACAAAATTCATTAAATCCTATAATGAATTCAATTGGACATTTCTATTCTATAATTCAAAATTCAAGGAATCCTCCTTTTACATTTTTATGATATTTTCAACCTTAGAACATATATTCACTCAGATTTCTTTTTCGATCGTTTCAATTCTAATTACAATTTATTTTATAAGCTTTTTTGTTGATGAAATCGTAAAACTCTATGATTCATCCGAAAGGGGCATGATAATAACTTTTTTTTGCATAACGGTATTATTAGTTACTCGTTGGATTTATTCGGGACATTTTCCACTAAGTAATCTATATGAATCACTAATCTTCCTGTCATGGAGTTTTTCCCTTATTCATATAATTCCCTATTTCAAAAAAAAGAAAAATATTCTAAGCACAATAATTGGGCCCAGTGCTCTTTTTACCCAAGGCTTTGCTACTTCGGGCCTTTTAACGGAAATACAGAAATCCGAAATATTAGTACCCGCTCTTCAATCGGAGTGGTTAATAATGCACGTAAGTATGATGATATTAGGCTATGCAGCCCTTTTGTGCGGATCATTATTATCTGTATCACTTCTAGTCATTACAGTTAGAAAAGTGAGACCTTTGTTTACTACACGTAATCATTTATTCAACTTGAATGGATCGCTTTTATTTGGTGAAATCGAATTAATGATTGAACAAAGTAATTTTTTACAAAATACTTCTTTTTTTTCTACAAAAAATTATTACAGGTCGCAATTGATTCAACAATTAGATTATTGGAGTTATCGAGTTATTAGTCTAGGATTTATCTTTTTAACCATAGGAATTCTTTCTGGAGCCGTGTGGGCTAACGAAGCGTGGGGATCCTATTGGAGTTGGGACCCAAAAGAAACTTGGGCTTTTATTACTTGGCTGGTGTTCGCGATTTATTTGCATATTCGAACAAATCAAAAATGGAAGGGTAGAAATTCCGCAATTGTGGCGTCTATTGGATTTCTTATAATTTGGATATGCTATTTTGGGGTTAATTTATTAGGAATAGGACTACATAGTTATGGTTCATTTTCATTATAGTTGAATGTGGGGGTTCTTAGAATAGGAAAGTCTAAGGCGCATATACGATCAAAGAATTTGGTATGAACTGGCAAGAAGGAGGTGAATCAACTAGTTAGTGATTCGCTGAGGTTCTTGCCAGTTCAAAATGAATTTCAACTTAACGTATGACAAGAAGAAGGCCTTTTCTTCTTCTTGTCATTGTAAGAGAAATGGTTGTAAAATTCATACAAACTTTCTATAAAAAAAATTCGATAGAATAGCTTCAACCTTTTCAACTGAGAGTGAAAGAACGAAATCGGGGTACATACCAATACCTAGTATTGGTAAAAAAATAGCGATCGAAAGAAATAACTCTCGCGGTCCAGAATCAAACAAATAGGAATTTGAAACATTAAATATCTTGTATCCATAGAACATCTGACGTAACATAGATAATAAATAAATAGGAGTTAATATCATTCCAATTGCCATTAGAAAAGTAATGAGTAGTTTTGTTAGTAACAGATATTTTTCACTAGTAATTAATCCCAAAAAGACTATTAATTCGGCAACAAAACCACTCATACCTGGTAATGCAAGAGAGGCCATTGAAAAGCTACTGAACATTGTGAATATTTTTGGCATTGAGATAGCTATTCCACCCATTTCGTCAAGATAAAGAAGACGTATTCTATCATAAGTTGTTCCAGCCAAGAAAAAAAGTGCAGCACCAATAAATCCATGGGAGATTATTTGTAAAAGCGCTCCGTTGAGTCCCATATCGGTGATAGAACCAATTCCTATAATTATGAAACCCATATGAGATACAGAGGAATAGGCTATTCTTTTTTTTAAATTCCGTTGACCCAAAGATATTGAAGCTGCATAGATTATTTGTACTGACCCTACTATCATTAACCAAGGAGAAAATATAGAATGAGCATGGGGAAATAATTCCATATTGATTCGAACTAATCCATATGCTCCCATTTTTAATAAGATTCCGGCTAGAAGCATACAAGTACTATAGTGTGCTTCTCCATGGGTATCTGGTAACCATGTATGTAGTGGTATGATTGGTAATTTGACAGCAAAAGCAATAAAAAATCCAATATAGAATAGTATTTCCAAGGCTAAGGGATAGGTTTCGTTGGATAATATATCCAAATTTAATGTTGGTTCATTAGAACCATATAAACCGACACCAAGAACTCCCAGTAAAAGAAAAACGGAACCCCCTGCTGTGTACAAAATAAATTTTGTAGCTGAGTAGAGACGTTTTTTTCCTCCCCACATGAATACAAGTAGATAAACGGGTATTAATTCTAACTCCCACATGAGGAAAAAAAGTAAAAGGTCCCGAGAAGAAAACAATCCGATTTGCCCACTATACATTGCTAACATCAGGAAATTAAACAATCGAGAATCTCGAGTAACCGGCCAAGCTGCCAAGGTAGCTAAAGTAGTGATGAATCCCGTCAATAGAATGGGGCCTATTGAGAGCCCATCTATCCCTAGTCTCCAATGGAAATCAAAAAAATGGATCCAGTTATAATCCTCCTCTAGTTGCATTAATGAATCATCCGATTGGAAATGATAACAGAATGCATAAGTTATTAGAAGGAGTTCTAGAATACAAATACATATAGTATACCAACGAATTTCTTTATTTCCCTTATGTGGAAGAAGGAAAATAAAGGAACCCAAAAATATTGGTAAAACAACAATTATTGTTAAGAAAGGAAAATGATTCGTGGTAAAGACAAGATACACTTGGGCCATAAAAATCCGTGCGCAAAAATAAAATAAAAATAGTTTGAGCACGGATTTTGTCGGTAAAAAAAATGGATTTTAACTAGAGTTTTATGGAACGTATCAATAAGCCAGACCCATACTACGGGTTGTTTCATGCCATAAATAAACCCGAACACTCAAGAAATCCGTGGGGCAGGCGGATTCACATCTCTTACAACCAACACAGTCCTCAGTCCTTGGAGCAGAAGCTATTTGTTTAGCTTTACATCCGTCCCAGGGTATCATTTCTAATACATCGGTGGGGCAAGCTCGGACACATTGAGTACATCCTATACATGTATCATAAATCTTTACTGAGTGTGACATTGTATTTATACAATTTTTAAGATCATGAATTTTCGGTCTAGTAAACTAACTTATAAACTTATAAATAAATCTTCTAATTAGATACTAGACGAATCAATGAATCATCCGAATCAATCGACTTGAATTGTTTATGATGAAATTTATGAACGAGCACAAAAATACTTTGCTTTCTTATGTTTAGGCAAACATGATCATACCTTACCCATAGCAAACCGTCCAGTTGGAAATAATTTAGGAATATTCCAATTTTCTTTTCTATGATTCATATTATTTATTCAACAAATTGGATTGGTTAATACGAATTGATTTTCTATTACGATAAATGGATGAGACAATAGCTAATCCAATAGCTGCTTCAGCAGCTGCAATAGCTATAACAAAAATGGAGAAAATGTCTCCTCTTAATTGACGATCATCAAACATATCAGAAAACGTTACAAAATGGATATTAACCGAATTTAATATAAGTTCAAGACACATAAGGGCTCTAACCATATTTCGACTTGTGATCAATCCATAAATCCCAATAGAAAATAAAAGGGCACTCAAAACAAGTACATGTTCGAGCATCATTACTCAACTCCTTATCAATCTTGAGTCATTTCAATCTGAACAAAAATTAAATCTAGTCGATTCTAATACGTATGGAAGAAAACAAGGGAATTCATTGGGAATATCCATCTAAAAATAAATTTATTCTATTTTCCTTTTAGATGGGGCACTCAAATTAACGAATTAGACACATTCTTTTTCTGTTGATTTATTTATTTTAGAATTCTTTCTTTAAAAGATTTATTATTATTATTGACGAGCTATAGAAATCGCACCGATTAAAGACACTAAAAGAATTATTGAAATCAGTTCAAATGGAAGAAAAAAATCTGTTGATAAATGAATTCCAATTTGTTGACTACTACTTATTAAATCTTGCTCTAAAATATGGTTTGATTTTGTAGTCCAAATGATCCCATACCAGGACGTATCTAGAATAATAGTAATTAGTGAAACAAAAAGACTTGTACAAACCACCGAAGAAATTCCATCCCCAACGGTCCAAAGCTGAAAATCTTCGAAATCAGAATCTTCCGAACCATTCATGAACATGACAGAAAAAATAATTAAAACATTTATAGCTCCTACATAAATAAGGAGCTGCGCAGCAGCTACAAAATAAGAATTCGAAAGAATATAGAATAAGGATATACAAAAAAGAACCAATCCCAATGAAAAGGCCGAATAAATTGGATTTGGGAATAAGACTACTCCTAGACTTCCTAATATAAGACCCGACCCCAGAAAAGCTAAAAGAAAATCGTGTATTGGTCCAGGTAAATCCATTTTTTTTTAGAAAAAGTAAATCTAAATATTTCATGACTTTGTTGACCCGACCGCGCAAAGTGAAGTTATCCTATTTTTCTTTATTTTATTAGGGTACTTCTTAATAATTAATTGAAGAAAATGTGAATAGGGGTGGTTGGTGTGGATTGAGGTAGATACAGTTATTGGTCTACTCTTATTCTCGAAAACAGAGTTTGAAATTCTATATTTTTCAATCATTATTCGAATAGAAAAAAATTTGCAATCCAAATGAACCACGATTCTCGACAACCAATCGCTCATTTATCTTGAACAAGCAAAAACCCGATTCCCTTAGATTCCAAAGGGATTGGGAATTTGGAAATGCAAGGGTTTTATACATTTTTTATTTGAGGTGAATTCGACGAAATTGTTCGAATTGTGTAATCGCCCGTTATGGACACCGGTAATCGACCTAA